GATGCGGTCAATACACCCAAAACCACACCAGTAACCCAAGTCAATTCACGAGGTTTTTTAAAACCACCAGTGAGATACACACGAAATACGTGCAGAATCATCATTAGGACCATCATACTTGCCGACCATCGATGAACTGATCGGATTAACCAACCAAAGTTAGCTTCAGTCATTATATATTGAACAGAAGCAAAAGCCTCTGTAACGGTTGGACGATAATAAAAAGTCATAGCGAATCCCGTAGCTACTTGTACTAAAAAACAAGTAAGCGTAATTCCTCCTAGACAATAAAATATGTTGACGTGAGGAGGAACATATTTACTAGTTATATCATCTGCAATTGCCTGAATCTCAAGACGTTCTTCGAACCAATCATAGATTTTATTGAGATAGGTAAAACAAGGAGACCCCCCCCGAGAACCGTATATGAAAATTTCATCTCGTACGGCTCAAACATAAACACCCCAATACTATAGTTCTAACGGATGTGTGGAATAGAAAGTTTTAAATTTATGAATTCTATGCATTCCTTTTTTTTTTTTTCTTAAGATATGTAAAGAATAAAAAACACGAAAACTATTCTTTGTGGTTATAATGCCAAAAAATCAAGTCGGCTCATTCGTCTCTATATTGATCATTATAGGCCTCTTGAATCTTCTATTTACCTATTTTCTTTGTTGTTATTTATGTGTAATGCAGCTTTACTGTTGTTTTTTTATTGATAGGAATTCTCTTGTTAAGACCCTATGAATCGATTAAAACCTCAGATTCATACTAGAACCACGACGATTCAATAAAACCTTCTCAAAATAAGTCCCAAAATTCCCTGAGTAAGAACCGTTGGATGATCACTTATTCAATGACTAGATCTAATGACGAAAAATCAAAAGAAATCTTTGTCCTTTGATCAAAATAAGTCTAAACGGAAGTTTGAAAGAAAAAAAATTTTCTATTTATAACTTCTAACTCTTTAAAATTTTTCCGGCCACGAGGTCTGACTATTAAGTATGAATCATAGTTCTAATACTTTGTAATGTAGTAATGTAATCTATTTCATATATTCCGTGCTCCAGATACAAAAATAAATATCCGACGAAGTAAAACCATCTCTATCAAGATGACAGATCTATTCTCTGTACTAGCCATAGGATCAATTATAACAAGTCACACACTCATATTCCGGAAATACAGAAAAAAGAAATTCCACGGTCGAACTACCAAAATAGACTGGGATAAAAATCAGAAAACTAAATGCTTCACTTTGTATTGAAAAAGCTAGTTAATGGTTCTTGTAAATTTAATTCATTAAATCTAATTCATTGAAATTCCATCTAGTAAAATGGAAGAATTATAAATCTCCAAAATAATAGATAGAAATACTGCAAATAGAGCCATTGCGAGACCCATCAAAGGAGTAGTTCCCCAACCAGGAGCTACTTTACCATATTCTGAATTCAATGGTTTCAATAAACTCCCAGCATTAGTTCGTTTGGGGCGACCAGATCTAGAACTACCCTCAACGGTTTGTGTAGCCATAATATTTTATATTCATTAAGATCTGTTGACTTTGTATACCATTCCGTTGTAAATAAATGATCTTATCATAGATCCATTGTGGTCTTAAAACTACATAATGTCTTAAAACTATATAATAATGGAAACAGCAACCCTAGTTGCCATCTTTTTATCTGGGTTACTTGTAAGTTTTACCGGGTACGCCTTATATACTGCGTTTGGGCAACCCTCTCAACAACTAAGAGATCCATTCGAGGAACACGGGGACTAGTCGAAGTAACGATCCTCCCAATAGTGGGAGGATCATTATTTTCAATTGAGATAATGAAAAATCATTTCACCATTTTACTTTTTAGTTGGAACTTTAGGCGGTTCGCGAAAAAAGATAGCGAAAAAAATTATTCCTAGAGTTGAGACTAAAAGGAATGTATAAACCAATGCTTCCATAGATTCGATCGTGGTTTACAATTATAGCTTCCATAGCTGTTTATTTTGGACCGTCTCCTGGATAAAGAAAGAACAAAAGTCAAAGAAAAGGCCAAATGTCAAATCAAGATTTATCCAGTACCCCAACCCTATAGTCAGTCAAATAAAATAAAAACGAAAGGTAACAAAGCAATATGTATCAAACCCCCTGTCTTCTTGTAGTTGGATCTCCAAGTTTTTGGAATGCTCCAAATTCCACTTGAGCATCTAAATCTGGATCAATACCAGCAAAAACATCTCTAAATAGGGTTCTAGCACCATGCCAAATGTGTCCGAAAAAGAAGAGCAAAGCAAACGAAGCATGCCCAAAGGTAAACCAACCCCTTGGACTGCTACGAAAAACACCATCGGATTTCAAAGTAGCACGGTCTAATTCAAAAATTTCACCCAATTGAGCACGTCTAGCATATTTTTTCACAGTAGCAGGGTCACTATAACTGACTCCATTTAGTTCGCCGCCATAGAACTCAACAGTTACACCTACTTGTTCGACACTATATTTTGATTCTGCCCGTCTAAAAGGAACATCAGCTCTAACAATTCCGTCCCCATCGACCAAAACAACTGGAAATGTTTCAAAAAACGTCGGCATACGACGTACAAAAAGTTCATGCCCCTCTTTATCTCTAAAGATAGGATGTCCTAACCACCCAACAGCTATTCCATCCCCGTTGTCCATTGAACCCGCTCTGAATAATCCCCCTTTTGCCGGATTATTACCGATGTAATCATAAAAAGCTAGTTTTTCAGGAATTTTAGACCAAGCTTCAGATAAACTTTGATTTTCGGCTAAGCCAGCACCAATTCTTCGATATATTTCTTGTTGGAAGTATCCTTGATCCCATTGATAGCGCGTCGGACCAAACAATTCAATCGGGGTAGTTGCTGAACCATACCACATAGTTCCAGCAACTACAAAAGCTGCAAAAAAGACAGCAGCAATACTACTGGAAAGGACGGTTTCAATATTTCCCATACGTAACCCTTTGTATAGGCGTTGGGGCGGACGAACACTAAGATGAAATAGGCCTGCCAATATGCCTAAGGTCCCTGCTGCAATATGGTGAGAAGCTATTCCTCCCGGAACAAAAGGATCAAAACCTTCCACACCCCACGCTGGATTTACGGCCTGTACCCTTCCAGTTAATCCATAAGGATCGGACACCCATATTCCAGGGCCATACAATCCTGTTACATGAAATGCACCAAAACCAAAGCAAGCCACCCCTGAGAGAAATAAATGAATTCCAAAGATTTTAGGCAAATCCAAAGAGGGTTTTCCTGTACGTTCATCAGTAAATATTTCTAGATCCCAATACACCCAATGCCAAATAGCTGCCAAAAAACACAAGCCAGAAAACACAATATGTGCCCCGGCCACACCTTCGTAACTCCAAATACCCGGATTCGTTACAGTCCCTCCTGTGATACTCCAACCGCCCCACGAATTCGTTATTCCTAAACGAGTCATGAAGGGTATAACGAACATACCCTGTCTCCACATTGGATCAAGAACAGGATCAGAGGGATCAAAAACGGCTAATTCGTATAGAGCCATCGAACCGGCCCAACCAGCAACCAGAGCTGTATGCATTATATGGACAGCAATCAAACGACCCGGATCATTCAATACGACGGTATGAACACGATACCAAGGCAAACCCATGGAAATACCCCTTTATCAACGAAAAATAGACACAATGTAACTTTATTGCATTGAAAAAAGCTATGCTATGGACCCCCTTTTTTAGGGGATTCTCTCGGGGAAAGCATTAATATTTGTTTGATGCTTTACGTAATAATTACTTTTAGTAATAATGAAACTTTTTTGTTCGTAGGAACAAAAAGAAGCAGATCTATTCTATACCCGATAAGTAACAATACGCAATGGTAAGGGGTTGATACCATTTTATATGGGTGAATCCATATATATTTGTTCATCATTCAAAGGACTCATTTGGAAGAATTTTCCTTAATTCATTTTGTCTTCTTTTTTTTTTTTTTTTTATGAACTTAGTCAATCTATGGATAAAATGGGATAATAAAATCAATAGCATTAGGCCACTAAACCCACTGTTACGCTTTCACATCAAAGTGAGATATAGTACTTAAATTTTTCTTTTATTTAATGCCTATTGGTGTTCCAAGAGTACCCTTTCGAAGTCCTGGAGAGGAAGATGCATTGTGGATTGACGTATAGTGCGACTTGTCAGATATATTGGGCATACGGTATTTCCCCGTTCTCTTCCCCGATCGAGATATTCCCTCTTTCGCCCGAGAAAGATTGATTCAATTATCAAAAATTTGGAGCGTGAAGTGCAATTAGATCCATTTTTTAGGGAGGGTATACGGATTAATATTATCAATTAGAATAATTTATGGTTGGCTTGGTTAGACCAATTAAATGAAGTATCCAGGCTCCGTTTAGAAAAAAACCAATTGGTAATAAATATATTTAATATATTTATGATTACGACTTAATATCATATTTATATCATATTTTAGTTATTTCGATTTATTTAGATATTTAGAAATAAAAGTGATGCTAATCAATCGAGTAATATGATGAATGCGTTGAATATTTGTTGGAAGACATGAAATGAATAAAAAAAAATAGGGAAGTCGTAGCAAAAGGACGTGGTATTGGGGCATTTGTCCTATATGTACAAATCCAAATCGGGCGGATCTTTACGCGGAGTAGAGCATAAACCTAAAAAAATTGAAGAAGCCTAGTCAGGAACAAGAAAATTACATCGCGATTAAAATTGTATCTCGATGAAACAATACATCAATGAGAAGTTAGTCAGATAAGCTTAGCAATTTTTTTAGATAAACAAAACAGGCCAAAACTCATCTTTCGTGAAAAATGAAAGAAAAGTCCATTTTATCTATTTTATTTTTATTAAGTTAAGTTATAAGTTAAAAAACCTGTTATGAAAAAAAAAGCTAGAATCTACACATTGATTCTCTTTTTTCATGATTTTTGTTGAACCGTATGCATCAAAAGGTGCATGTACGGTTTCTAAGGGATACCATTTTATCCCAATCAACCGACTTTATCGAGAAAGATTACTTTTTTTAGGCCAAGGGGTTGATAGCGAGATCTCGAATCAACTTATTGGTCTTATGGTATATCTCAGCATAGAGGATGATACCAAAGATCTTTATTTGTTTATAAACTCTCCTGGCGGGTGGGTAATACCCGGAGTAGCTATTTATGATACTATGCAATTTGTGCGACCAGATATACAGACAATATGCATGGGATTAGCGGCTTCGATGGGATCTTTTATTCTTGTCGGAGGGGAAATTACCAAACGTCTAGCATTCCCTCACGCTCGGCGCCAATGAGTTTTTTATTTGATTTGAGAGAAAAAAGAAAACTATGCCTTCGCTCTATATGAATATTTAAGTAATAATAGCATGGCACTTCGAATTCGATATGAGAAATGTTTTTTATTTAAACCGTTAGATTACGTATCGAAAGAGTAGTATGAGATAAAAAGGCATTTTCGAGTTTAGTCAATCCGTCGGGAGGCCTATTTCAGCGTCACAAACTTTTTTGTTTTCACACCAGGGGGCTAACAATATTTAGGTTATAAAAGAATATAAAAATAAATCTTGTTTTTTTATTTGAAAAAAAAAAAAAGAAACTTTGGGATTGCTAAATAACAGACTAAATAAATATATAAAGCAACGGAACCATCATAGTATTTTTATAGTATTTTTGAACTACTACAAAAGGAAGGGCGGTTATTGGATTATTTACCAACCTGAGTCTGATAGACTCTATCATTTTTTTTTTCTATTTCTTCAATGTAAGTAAGGTAAAAGTAAATTCCATTATAGAGCCGTATGCAATGCGCAAAAAATGCCTGTACGGTTGTTCAATTATATCTTTTTTGATTAGTCTTTATCTACTCACCTTTCACTTTCATCATGCGAGTATAGAAGAAACATTTTTTATGTTATATCATAGATTATATCATCAGGGTAATGATCCATCAACCCGCTAGTTCTTTTTATGAGGCACAGACGGGAGAATTTGTCTTGGAAGCGGAAGAGCTGCTGAAGCTGCGCGAAACCATCACAAGGGTTTATGCCCAAAGGACAGGCAAACCCTTATGGGTTGTATCCGAAGACATGGAAAGAGATGTTTTTATGTCAGCAACAGAAGCCCAAACTCATGGAATTGTTGATCTTGTAGCGACTGAATAAAAAAAACAAGGATTTCACATGAATTCGTGATTTGATATTTTATCTTCTTACCGAATTTACTATTCTATTTATATCTATTACTATTCTATTTATAGATTTCTTAATATAGAAATTTATAATATAGAAAAAAAAGAATTTCTAAGGATCCGGTTAAGATCGATCTAAACCAGCCCATTATATATATATGATTCAACATGCCAACTATTAAACAACTTATTAGAAACACAAGACAGCCAATCAGAAATGTCACGAAATCCCCCGCTCTTGGAGGATGTCCTCAGCGACGAGGAACATGTACTAGGGTGTATGTGCGACTCGTTCAGACCGTGGACTAGGATAAAAGAAAGAAAACAATTGATCCAGTATCACCAATCCGTACCAGTGAGTAGGATAGAATGGACGAACTCCATTGAATATTCAATAACTTAAAAAAAAAGATCTATCCTTCGATTGGGGTATCAAATGTATGGTTCCCGTTGGTGCAAATCCAATCACCTCAATTTTAAATTTAAGATGAGAAAGGATTCCCCATTGATAGCAAATGGTATTCATTAAGCAGGGGAAATCTTATTTTAAAAAGTCAAAATTTTAGGCCTTATTCTTGAAACAACGGACTAATAGGGTCAGCTACTCAGCAAATCTTCATAATTAAATACCGTTACTGTATAAATAGATCTCGTTGTGAAAGACCTAGTACTAGATAATTTTTGGTAGAGCCAAAGGATGTGAACTGTACAAGTTAACAATAACATTCATTAAATGAAGGAAGGGCTCCGGTGTATAGAGAGGACCTCGCCGTTTAAGAAGTAACCATAGAAACGATGGAACCCACTAGAATCTATTTTTATTTATTACTTTTTATTTACTATGTGTTTTTGATACCTAGTATCAATACAATTTTTATTTCTATTTTATTTCTAGGCGAAATGCCTAAAAAAAAAATCGTGGTCGGGAAGGTTAGAGTAGCAAAAGCCATTGGAATTTTTATTTTATACATTGGAAGAATCCGTTTTGTTATTAATAGACTAGGACACGGGAAGGGAATAACTGAAAGAAAGGAAATCAATTAGTTATTCATCAAAGTTTCATTTATTCAATGACCAGAATTAAACGAGGGTATATAGCTCGAAGACGTAGAACAAAAATCCGTTTATTTGCATCAAGTTTTCGCGGGGCTCATTCAAGACTTACTCGGACTATTACTCAACAGAAAATAAGAGCTTTGGTTTCGGCTCATAGGGATAGGGGTAGACAAAAGAGAGATTTTCGTCGTTTGTGGATCACTCGTATAAATGCAGTAATTCGAGACAATAAAGTATACTTTAGTTATAGTAGATTAATAAACAATCTGTACAAGAAACAGTTGCTTCTTAATCGTAAAATACTTGCCCAAATAGCTATATTAAATAAGAGTTGTCTTTATATGATTTCCAATGAGATCATAAAATAAAGAGATTGAAAGGAATCCGTTGGAATGGTTTAAACGTAGTTCCCTGGAAAATGAACTCTGGGAAGGTAGAGTAGAAATTAGTATAATAAAATATGAAATCGTCATCAAAATGAAGAAACACGTTCAATAAAAAGTATTTCTTATACTTCCCCTATTTTTTTTTTTCAAATGACACGACAATCAAATCTGGATTTCCTATTTTTAGAAAAAATAGCGTCAATCCACATTTGAGTTTGGATTGGAATTTTTTTGATTCAATTCAAGAGTCATCCTATTTTTTTCTGGTTCGAAGACCCGGAGTTCTAGTGGTTGACTCGCTTCTTTCAAATTGTTTCTCATTATTAAGAAAAGGTAACGGAGATAAAATACGAGCTTGTTTTATAGCAATAGTAATTAATCGTTGTTGTTTTAAGGTCAATCGATTCACTCGTCTAGATAATATTTTTCCTTGTTCGCTAATAAATCGACTAATTAAACTCATGTTTCTATAATCAATTCGATCCCCCGATTGAATCGGAGGCAAACGCCTACGAAAAGATCGCTTGGATTTCAGAAAGATTCGCTTGGATTTATCCATGGTTTGTTTATTCCTTATCCTAAAGAAAAGACCCGAATCCTATTTCTTAATTATCCATCACAGTTGATCTGATCGAAATAGGATTTGATTTGGTTTGTTTATATTTAAATTAATATATATTAGATATATCTAATATGTCATTTTTAATCTTCCTTGGAACGGAAAACTGACACACGAGCGACCGGTTCGATCTATTTCTTTATCTCCCCGTGAATCGTATGTTTGTAACAACAGGGACAGAATTTTTTCAATTCCAATCGACTAGGCGTATTATGTCGATTCTTTTGAGTAATATATCTGGAAATGCCCGTTGATTCCTTATTAACACGATTTCGAACACAACTGGTACATTCCAAAATCACCGTTACTCGGACATCTTTACCCTTGGCCATGAGCCTCCTTTGGTTTTTGATTCATTCAATTCTTTAATTTTCCGATCCGAAATGAGGAAGAAGAAAGGAACAAAAAAAACAGGTAACTCTAAATCTAATTATGAAAGAAAGATTTCGTTGCAATAAATCAATATAAATCAATATAGTAAAAATAACAATATAGTAATAAATTAAGTAATATAATGATTTCTAGCTATATTACTAGATTTAGAATTTTAAATTGCCGAACAGCATTTCATTTTTATTTAAGTATCTTGTATGATATTGTTGCCCCAACCATCACATTTCACTCTATTTTTTATTAATTTTATTCAAATTTGAGCCTGGCCCGAGTTACTAGTTTCAACGAGGGGAACCCCCCCTTCTTTTTTTTTTTCGAATATATATTCGAAAAAAAAAAAGAAGGGAAGGGATTAGTTACAGATATTTGATTCTATCTCTAATCCTTTCCCCCCCCTACCATAGCAATAACAAGAATTAAAAAAAAGGGAATATCAACGCATCCGGAAAAAAACGATTGATCTCTATCAATAAACCTGCTAAAGATCCGAACCATAGAGTACTTACTACCGGTGCCACGGAGAGATATGTTTTTAGATCTCGCATTTTAAATTCTCCTCCTTCTTTATTATTTCTAATATATAATGGTAATACATATATAACCAGATGTGTATATGTACTTAATGATTGGCCACTTTTATTTATACGCGGAATCCCTAATTCAAGTTGAAATGTACAAAATAAATTGTACTCTTTTATTTAATCTTAAAAGAAATAAATATGCGCCTTTAGGCTAGAAATTTGCGAAAAATACTCATTTTTTTACAGGATCTCATATTTATTTCATACTTTAATATAATAGAAATAGAATTATATAATAGAAATAGAATAGAAGTCCTTTACTATTTTTATTTAGTATAATTCTATTTATTTGAAACCAAAACGAAGAAATGACAAGATATTTATCTATATCAATGGAAGAAATAAAGATATGGAAAACAAAACCGGGATTCTCTACAATGACACTGTAGACCAATTGAAAGGGATGTAGCGCAGCTTGGTAGCGCGTTTGTTTTGGGTACAAAATGTCACGGGTTCGAATCCTGTCATCCCTACCTATTACTTCTCTTCTGAACAGTAACGGGGAAGATCGATTAAAAGAAAATTGGATATCCATAAGAAATCTTTAATTTTTTGATAGTATATATCCAAGACATATTGGGGTCACAAAATATTCTTTGTGATAATAAAGCGCTCTTAGTTCAGTTCGGTAGAACGTGGGTCTCCAAAACCCGATGTCGTAGGTTCAAATCCTACAGAGCGTGATTCTGTGTTCTTGTTAGTCACGCTAGGTCAAAATTA